CGGACTTGATTAATCGCTCTTTGTTGTTCAAACTGAATAGTTTCATTTTTGTAATTTTCTAATTGTTCTAAAGTTTTAGAAGTTGAATTAATCAAAGTCATTTTTTCTCGTTCTATTTCCGAATATCCAGTGACTCGAAACTGATCCGCTTCTAGTTCTATTTTCCGTAAGCGAACCCGGGCTTTTTCCAGTTGTTCAATGGCCCTTCCGCGTAGTTCTTCTGAATTTCTAATAGTATTAAAGATCCTCTTTTTTCGATTATCTAATAAATCACTTAATGAAAGTAGATTATCTTTCCATTCATTTTAAAATGTTCATGATCCCTTCCCGAACCAAACTTGAATTTTTCAATTCATTTGGCTCTCACGCTCAATTACTTCACTTATTTATGGTGAATTTCCATACTTTTTTTTGAATGTAATGAACCTATCTTCTCTTTTATGGTTAATTTGAACAAAATTGAAAACAAGTGCTAATCAAAACTAGCCCATAAGGAGGACTCTTCTGAGCCAAAAAAGTAATTGTCAGCAAAATTGTTTTTTTTTTCAAATCCAAAAATGTTTTTTATATGTAGGTCATCGACTCAGCCTTTTTAGCATTTTTAATATTTCATTCTAAATTAATAAATTTATCGCTACGAGTGTTCTATATCAATAAATGGAGAACTTTATTTTAAATTGTCTTGGTATTACCATAGTGGTAGAAAGAATACACTGCTGCACCTGGACTTCAAAGCGTTTAGTTTTAACCATTATAATGGGTCCACATTATTGGTTGATAGAGAATCAAAGTATATTTCCCAACAACTTACGAAATGCTATGGTTTTTACATATAATTGATTCAGATTCAGAAGTCATTCGCGAAATCATGTACCTTTTGTCCCTAGTTATAAAGTAAAGAAAAAAGAAGTACAGCTGGTTGGATCCAACCTATTCTTGAAATAAACAACTCGCACACACTCCCTTTCCAAAAAAGATTAATACACCAATTACTACACTGAGATTTATTAGATTTGTTGCTAAAATATCGGTATTAACCCCAAAACTCTCGGCGGATGGCCAGTGACCCAAGAAAACGAAAGAATCGGTTACATTTTTCATACGATCTCCTTATTATAGATAAACTAAAAAAATCATTGTATTGCTTCACTTATTTATTACTTATAAATACAAAATAGGTTGAAAATGAATTTTTGTTTTTCAATTGAGATTCCCAATAACAATAATACTTTAATTTATGCGAATTAATTATTAGGTACTAGGTTTCATGTGAATTACGAAATAGCTCTTTTGTTCGAGCACTCTAAAGAAAGGGAAGGAAGAAAACGAGTGTAAGTCTTCATCAGTCCTTCCCTTGGGTTATTTTCTGAATGACTAAGTAATGGTGTAAGGACGAAATTTTAATATTAATATATAGTGTTAAAAACAACCAATACGTTCAAGACCCTAAAAGAAATATAGATTTCTCATTTTTCTCGGATTAAACAAAAGGATTTGCAAATAAAAGGGCTAATGCTACAACCAACCCATAAATTGTTAAAGCTTCCATAAAAGCTAAACTAAGTAATAAAGTACCTCGTATTTTTCCCTCTGCCTCGGGCTGTCTCGCAATACCTTCTACAGCTTGGCCTGCAGCAGTACCTTGACCAACGCCAGGTCCAATAGAAGCAAGTCCTACAGCCAATCCAGCAGCAATAACGGAAGCGGCAGAAATAAGTGGATTCATGATAAATAAGTTCCTCACACACAAAAAAAATAAATGGTTAATGATACAATCAACCAATGAATTAGAACTTAATTATTTCATTCTAATATCCATCCAATAGAAATAATTTTAAATAAAAATGCCAAATATTAATTAATATTTTTGAATTTTCTCATGCCATCTTTCGATTTTTTTTAGTCAAAAAATTCACAGTTATAAACGAAACAAGAAAGACTTCAGTTGGCATCTCTAGCTAAATTTTAGTAGTGCAAATGAAATATTCATATATAACTTGTCAATTTAATAAATTCCTCGAATATAAAATAATATACATATGTTTCTTACATAATGTAAACCACCTATTGTCTCTCAAATTCCATCAGATTTTCTAATCATTCTTCGAAACATCTAAACTAAAAAATCGACTAAGACTAATTAATGATGACCTTCCATGGATTCGCCTATATAAGCTGCGGCTAAAGTTGCAAAAATAAGAGCCTGAATCCCGCTTGTAAATAATCCAAGGAACATGACAGGTATAGGAACCACTAAAGGTACTAAAGAAACAAGAACAACAACTACTAATTCATCCGCTAATATATTTCCAAAAAGTCGAAAACTAAGTGATAGGGGTTTTGTGAAATCTTCTAAAACATTAATGGGTAAAAGAATTGGAGTTGGTTGAATGTATTTACCAAAATAACCTAATCCTTTTTTTGTAAGACCCGCATAGAAATAGGCTACTGATGTGAGTAAAGCTAATGCAACAGTAGTATTTATATCATTTGTGGGTGCGGCTAACTCCCCGTGAGGTAACTTTATGATTTTCCAAGGGAAAAGGGCCCCTGACCAATTAGAAACAAAAATAAATAAAAACATAGTTCCAATAAAGGGAACCCAAGGGCGATATTCTTCTCCAATTTGAGTTTTGCTCACGTCTCGAATGAATTCAAGGACATATTCAAAAAAATTCTGACCACTTGTTGGAATGGTTTGTGGATTCCGCGCAGCTATAGCAACCGATCCTAGTAAGATAGCAATTACAACCCAAGAAGTTATAAGTACCTGGCCATGGATTTGCAACCCCCCGATTTGCCAGTAAAAATGTTGACCTACTTCCACACCAGATATATCATATAACCCCGGTGTGTTGATTGAATATGAGAGAATATTCATATTGTCCTCTGACAGAAATAAGAAATATAACTTAAAAATTTATTTTGATTCCATCATCTCTTTCTCGTCTACTTTTTTTTATTTAGGGTACCGATTTAATTCTTATTATTTATTAGTTATATTAGTTATATATAATATTATATGCTTTTTTTATTCAGGAAAGTAACCAATTCTATTATAAATTATAGGGATTAATTTTATAATTTCTAATTGAATTGTTAATTTTTTTTTAGTAGTATAATAATATAATAAAATCAAGGATTTCTTAAATAACTAGAACGACCCTCACAAATTGCAAATACTAACTTAGTAAGAATTAATCGGATTGAAGATATAGCATCATCATTTCCCGGAATCGAAATATCGGCAAGATCCGGGTCACAATTTGTATCGATTAAACAAATCGTTGGAATTCCCAAAGTAATACATTCTCGAACGGCTGTATATTCTTTTTGTTGGTCAACGATGATTACAATATCAGGTAATTCTGTCATATATTTAATCCCGCCCAGATATGTTTGCAAGTGAGATAATTGTCTCTTCACCACCGCGGCATCTCTCTTCGGGAGACGGATGAGCTTTCCCGCCTTTTGGTCCATTCGTAAGTCCCTGAATTTATGAAGTCTTGTTTCTGTAGTGGACCAATTCGTTAACATACCCCCAAGCCACTTTTTATTAACATAATGACATCGAGCCCTTATTGCAGCCCATGCTACTGAATCAGCTGCTTTATTTTTTGTCCCAACAATTAAAAATTGTTTTCCTCTACTTGCTGCATCAAAAACTAAATTACAAGCCTCTGATAAAAAACGAGCAGTTCTGGTAAGATTTAAAATATGAATACCTTTACATTTTGCAGAGATATAAGATGACATTCGAGGATTCCATTTTCGAGTACCGTGACCAAAATGAACTCCCGCCTCCATCATCTCTTCCAAATTGATGTTCCAATATCTTCTTGTCATTTCTCCACAAACGTTAACTCTTTTTTTAATAAAGAGATAAGGTATCCTGAAATAAATAATTGTTCCAACGGAACCTTCTTTTTCATTTTTAACGTGGATTGGCCATTGATACACAAACCAAACCTAAAATCCCTTTCTATTCGTTATTTTTTTTTTGAGTTTCCTTAATTTATTACTAAATAAACTAAAAAGGATGAATCTCTTGTATTAAATCCCTAAAATAATTGTTATTTTGATTCATTACCTAAATTATTTGAAAAGCAATAATCTAACAATTCCCTGTGGTAAAATAAAATATCTCTCTTGAATATATTCTTGGTTTTTTTGTTTAAGGAAATGCTCTTATGTTGATTTGAGCGGTGTACGAATCCCTTGAATCCAGTACCAACAGGTATCATCCCCCCCAGAACAACGTTTTCTTTGAGTCCTTTCAACCAATCAATACGGCCTCGGAGAGCCGCTTTTGCTAAAACTCGAGCAGTTTCTTGAAAACTTGCTTCCGATATAAAACTTTGAGTATTCAGAGATGCTCTCGTTATTCCTAATAAGATAGTTCGGTAACAGATCGCTTCTTCCAAAGCGCGTCCCGTCCGTTCTGCTCGAAACAATCCAATTAGTTCTCCAGGCAAAAAAACATTAGACATTCCATCCTCTGAAACCAAGACTTTGGATGTTATTTGCCGTACAATAATTTCGATATGCCTATCATGAATCTGCACCCCCTGGGATCGATAAACCTTTTGGATCTTATTAACCAAAGAGATACGACTTTGCGCTATAGTTAGCTCAGCCCCAACCAAGAATCCCCACGGAATTCCAAGAATTTTTGTTATCCGTTCGTTCCAACCATTAATCCGCTTTTTTAGAGTGATGGATATTGAATCAACTGACCGAACTTCTAAGACTTGTTCCACTTTTGGCAAACCTTGCGTTATATCACCAGACCTCGATTTTTCATATATAAAGGTAACTAAAGTATCCCCTTCCGAAATGATTTCCCCATAATGACCGTGAGCTGTTGCTCCTGGGGTAACCAAACAGGGCTTAGCCGATCTTATTACTACAGAATCAAACTGAACAATTAGAACTTGACCTGATTTTAAGTGCAGTCCATTTTTTGTTATACATAAATTTTCACAAAGAAATTGTCCAAGACGCATCTTTATAGATGTTTTGTCACAAAAATGGTAATAACAATGCAAATTGAATAAATTCAAAATGATGTTACTACAAAAATAGGGATTATAAATTCTTAAATTTTCATCCATTAAATAATATTGATATTTAAGGACTTGAAAAGTTTGTTTTAAATTGTAAAATGGTAAAAAATTATTTACCAAGATCTGATTATGAGTTATTAAATGGTACAATACAAAAAAATTTGCAAACTTAAGGACTATTCCTAAAGGACCTAAAGAATTTTTAATTGGAATTGGGCGATCTTTTTTACTGGATTCTTTGTGATATTTTACATCGTTGAGTATGAATGGACCCATTCGAAAACAATTGGATGATGATAAAACTAAAAAAGACTGACGTTCCTTATTTTTACCTAACAACGTACGAATAGTTCCTTGATTTTGGTTAAACGATTGTTGAAGTTTTGTTTTTAAATAAGTGGAAAAAAAAGGATTCCTATTGGTATACTCTGATCCATCATAAAAAAAAAGGGGGGGATCCTTCCTTTTCCCGATATACGAAAGAGCTGATTTCATAAAATCGATCCTTAGAAAATCTCGAATCATACCATTTATCCTTACTTCAACAAAAGAAACACGGGCCTTTTCGATAGCCGAACTTTTTTTGTCTTGGTTCCAATTCAATACTAAACAAGTACGTACTAATTGAATACTTGTGTTATAAATTCCCCAAGTGACTTTGCCATTTCCATAAAGTATATAATTGAAAACTTGAAGTTGCATACTATCCCTTTCTTGCAACAGATCCTGAGGGAAAAGTGTTGCTAAATTGATACCATCGGTTATTTCATATGTGACTACGGGTCGAATAAAAACAAAATACTTTTTATGATTAAGAGTGATCCGTTGGACATAGAGCCAATTTTTCAAATTTTTGGCTTCCTTGTAATTTATCTTTCCTGGTGGTATCAAAATGCCGCTATGTCGGGATATCTTATCTGTCTGCCCAGGAAAATAGATATCTCCAGAAAAAATTTTTAGTTCAATCTTTTTTTTTTTTCTCTCCACCCGAACCACTCCACCTACTCGGCTTCTTTTATTTAAAGTAATTTGCGTATCTACCCCAATGATACTATTATTCCGTACCATTATCGAACAAGATCCAGATAAGATATGTACTTCCTCGGAAATAAAAAAAAATCGATCTACCAGTTGGTATTTTGGTCGAAATTCTTTGACTCCTCGATATTCAATCAAATCCTCTTTTTTAACGATGGAATGCACCTCTATAGTCTCATATTTAATAATTCCCGAACTCTTTGTTCGGTATCGAGGATCATTGAAATAAGCAAAAATACTATTTCCACGGAAAATACCATTTACGGGTATTTCAATCGAGCTACCGTCGCAAAGGGACATTAATTCTTTTTCTCGCTCTTGACTCGATTGAAATGGAATAAGGAATCTATTTTTTCGCCTCTTTGCCAATAAACCGGAGTTTTTTGTCGGATATATGTGATTGCAATGACCCATTCGATTACGTTCTGAATAATTCGAAATCCTATGTTCTTTTTTATGACATTTTGAAGGATCATTAGTCATTAAGGAGTTAGAAATATGAGAATGAGTGGTCATTTGATCTTGATCCTTGTGGAGTGAAAAGGAGACTACACTGGATCTGTACAGCCTTGCCGATAATATCCATAAACGACTTGCTTTTGGTAAAAGATGAACATTACCATATGTAAATTCGGGTGCATGATACACATCAGTACTCCAGTGCATTTCTCCTTCTGAGTCAGAATAAATATGTTTTCGAATTTTTTCCTGAAAATTCAGAGTCGATGCCCCCGTACGAATTTCAGCAATCACTTGTTCGGATTCAACATATTGATCGTTTTGAACTAAAAGAAAACTTTTTGGCGGAATATTCACACTATGTAGAATATCTTCGCCCTCAATAGTGACATACAAGTATCTATAACATAGAAACGCAGGGTGTCCATGACGTGTACGTGTGGGATGAACCAACTCCTCATTAAAATGAATTTTGCCATTAAAAGGAGCTCGTACGTGTTCTGCAGTACCCCCTGTGAATACTCCGCCCGTATGAAAAGTTCTTAATGTTAGTTGAGTACCAGGCTCCCCAATAGATTGACCTGCAATAATACCTATAGCTTCTCCCAATTCGACCAAGTCACCGTGAGTAGGACTTCGGCCATAACATAATCGACAGATCCAAGATGTACTCCTACAAGTAAAAGGAGTTCGGATGGCTATTGGTTGAGTTCGAAAGGTTATGAATCTATTGACAAGCCCAACCCCGATATCTTGATTTCGGGTCGCAATGCACCGCGAACCGAGATATATATCGTCTGCTAATACGCGACCTATTAATATTTGGGTAAAAATTCTTTCCGGTATCTTACCGTTTCGAGGACTTACAGAAATATTCCGAATAGTGCCACAATCTGTTCTACGTACAACAATATGTTGAACTACTTCGACAAGCCTG